AATGAAATGCCTGATTAAAGGGTTATTTTGATAGAATAAAACATGTAATAACTTTACTTTCATTAACTGTAAATTTAAGAATTAAACTTAATCTTAAGAAATCAAAAATCCTTATGCTTCATACATCTATTTACAAAAAGATAAGCTAATTAAGCTAATAGGTTCATACCCTACATATAGAAGCAAAAATCTTCTTCTTTTTAATAAAATTAAATTTAAGAAAAATATTATTTTACACTACAATAATAATAGGAATTACTCTAACCATAAGATCTAATAATTGAATAACAATATGATGTGGGTTAGAATTATCTATAATATCAATTATTCCATTAATAATTTCAAAGTCGATAATTTCGTCAGAATCCACAATGAAATACTTTATTATACAAAGAATTAGATCAGCCATACTAATGATAACAATACTAACTATAATTATAAGGGGAGATTATAATTATAGTTTTTTATTGACAACATCATTATTGGTAAAAACAGGGGTCGCCCCTTTTCACACATGGTTACTAACTGTAATTGAAGGGCTAGAACCTTGAATAATAATAATTACATTAACTATTAATAAATTAGCACCATTAACAATAATTAGATACTTAACTTCAACATTAACGTTTATTATTATAATTACGATAATAACAGGAAGATTTATAGGTATAAATCAAAATTCAATAAAAAAATTAATTRCCTATTCATCAATTTTTAATATAGGGTTAATACTAGCAATTATTAAATCAAATTCTATGTGAACATACTATCTAATAACATACTCAATTATARTTTTAATCATAACATTAACTATAATGCAAAATAATATAAAATTTATTAACCAAACTATATTTATAACRTCTTTTAAAACAAAAATATCAACCTGATTAAACCTATTATCTATAGGTGGAATACCACCATTCCTAGGATTTTCTATTAAGTACATAACTTTAAACCAAATAATCCTAATAAAAATAAATATAACTGCATCATTAATACTAGCAACATCATTACTAGTAATATTTTTTTATCTACGAATAACATTTTCAAGAATTATAAACAATTTAGTAAGAAAAAAAACAAGAATTTTTAAAAAAATAAAAAACAATTGATGAATATTAATAATTTCATTAACAACAATACCKATTGTCTTAATTATACCATTTTATTAAGACTTTAAGTTAACCAAACTACTAGCCTTCAAAGTTGAAAATATTTAATTTAATAAGTCTTAGGACTTAAGCCAATTTTAGATTTGCAATCTAACTTTTTTATTAAAATATAAAACTAAACTATTGAAAGGATATCTAATCCATAAGTAAATTTACAGTTTACCGCTTAAATTTTCAGCCAAATCAACCATGATAAAATGGTTGTTTTCGACTAATCATAAGGACATCGGAACAATATACTTTATTTTCGGTATTTGAGCAGGAATAGTAGGAATAATATTAAGCATAATTATCCGTGTAGAACTAGCCCAACCAGGACCATTCATAAATAACGACCAAATATATAATGTAGTAGTRACATCACATGCATTTATTATAATCTTTTTTATAGTTATACCTATTATAATTGGTGGGTTTGGAAATTGATTAGTACCACTAATAATTGGAGCACCAGACATAGCATTTCCTCGAATAAATAATATAAGATTTTGACTACTACCTCCATCATTAACATTTCTCCTAATAAGTTCAATAGTRGAAATAGGAGCAGGAACAGGATGAACAGTATAYCCACCATTATCAATAAATATAGCTCACTCAGGCTCAAGAGTAGACCTAACAATTTTTTCTCTACACTTAGCAGGTGTTTCATCTATTCTCGGGGCTGTAAATTTTATTACTACAGTAATAAATATACGACCTAAAATAATTAGATTAGATCGAACCCCGTTATTCGTTTGGTCAGTACTAATTACTGCAATTTTACTATTACTATCACTACCGGTTTTAGCTGGAGCAATCACTATACTACTTACTGACCGAAATCTTAATACATCATTCTTTGACCCATCAGGAGGTGGTGACCCAATCCTATACCAACACCTATTTTGATTCTTTGGACACCCAGAAGTATATATTCTTATTCTACCAGGATTTGGATTAATCTCACAAATTGTAACTCAAGAAAGAGGAAAAAATCAATCATTCGGATATATTGGAATAATTTACGCTATAATATCAATTGGATTACTTGGATTTGTTGTATGAGCCCACCACATATTTACAGTAGGAATAGATGTAGACACACGAGCATATTTTACATCAGCAACCATAATTATTGCAGTACCAACTGGAATTAAGGTATTCAGATGATTAGCTACAATAAATGGAGTAAATAACAAAAAAAGAATTTCACTAAACTGATGCTATGGGTTTGTATTCTTATTCACTTTAGGTGGGTTAACAGGAATCATTCTATCTAATTCATCGATTGACGTAATTTTACATGACACTTACTACGTAGTTGCTCATTTCCATTATGTACTTTCAATAGGAGCAGTATTTGCTATTATAGCAGGGTTCGTACAATGATACCCATTATTTACGGGATTAAGAATAAACAATAAATGACTAAAAATTCAATTTACAATAATATTTTTAGGAGTAAATTTAACATTTTTCCCACAACACTTCTTAGGATTAAGAGGGTTACCTCGACGATACTCTGATTACCCAGACACTTATATATCATGAAATATTATATCCTCACTAGGAAGATTAATATCACTTATTAGAATCTTAGTAATAATATTCATTATATGAGAAAGAATAACAGCCAAACGAATAATTCTATTTAATATCAATAACAACACTTCAATTGAATGAATACAAAATAACCCACCTGAGGAACATTCATATAATGAAGTAGTTACTATCACCAACTAATCTAATATGGCAGATATAATGCATCAAGCTTAAGATTTGTTTATAAATAAAAATATTTTATTAGAAATAGCAACATGATCAATAATTAATTTCCAAAATGCTAATTCACCAATTATAGAACAATTAATTTTTTTTCATGACCATACAATAATAATTATTTTAACAATTACAATCTCAGTTACTTATATAATAATTTTAATTATAAAAAAAAAATTCAATAGACGATTTATATTAGAAAATCAAATAATTGAATTTATCTGAACATTAATACCAGCATTACTATTAATCTTAATCGCACTTCCATCTCTAAAAATTTTATATATATTAGAAGAAACTTCTAAGCCCAGAATTACAATTAAAACAATTGGTCATCAGTGATTTTGATCATACGAATATTCTGACTTCAAAAAAATCGAATTTGACTCATATATAAAACCATCAAACGAAAATAATATAAATGAATTTCGACTTCTAGAAACTGATAATAAAGTAGTTATTCCATTTAATAAACAAACACGAATTTTAATAACATCCGCCGATGTTATCCACTCATGAACAATCCCAGTACTGGGAGTTAAAATTGATGCTTCCCCAGGACGAATCAATCAAGGAAACATAATCAATAGACGACCCGGATTATTTTACGGGCAATGCTCCGAAATTTGTGGAGCAAATCATAGATTTATACCAATTATAATAGAAAGAGTTAACATAMAATCATTTATYAACTGAATCAAGAAATATTCATTAAGCCTCTTAAACGCAAGAATTGGTCTCTTAAACTAAAATATAGTAAATTAGCAAATACTCTTAATGAAAGATTTAGTTTAATCAAAACATTAAGTTGTCAATTTAAAATTATTTAATAAATAATCTTTTTGCCTCAAATATCACCAATATGATGAACATTATTAATACTAATATTCATTTTTACTCTACTAATAACAATAAAAGTATTATACTTTAATTACATAAAAATAATTAAAATAAAAAAATCAGTAAAAAAAAACTACTTTAACTGATCATGATAAACAACCTATTCTCAGTATTTGATCCTTGCACAGGATTTATATCTATAAACTGAATTAGATCTTTCATCTTCTTAATTATGATGCCTAACAAAATATGATTCTTGCAAAATAAAACAAGATTTATTACAAAATATATATTAAAAACACTTAATAGAGAAATAAATATACTTATAAAACATAAAGGAACTAACTTAATCTCAATTTCATTATTTACACTAATTATATGAAATAACTTAATAGGATTACTACCACATGTATTTACATCCCCCGCACACTTAATTTTCTCACTAGCCATGGCCCTCCCATTATGACTTTCATTAATAATATACGGATGAATTAAAAAAACTAATTCAATATTCTGCCATTTAGTACCAACAGGCACACCTAGAATTTTAATACCATTTATAGTAATAATTGAAACTATTAGAAATATCATCCGACCAGGATCACTAGCAGTACGATTAACCGCTAACATAATTGCAGGTCATCTACTTATATCTCTTTTAGGAAATAACAATTCAACAATAATATTATCAATATTAATAATTACATTTATAATACTAATAATATTTGAATTAGCAGTAGCCATAATTCAATCTTACGTATTCATAACACTAATAACTTTATACTCTAGAGAAATCTAAATGAATAATCACCCATTTCACTTAGTTGACAAAAGACCATGACCTTTAACAGGTTCAATTGGATTAATAACAACATTACTAGGAATAACATTATGATTTTCAAATTCTAATATAAATAACATAACAATAGGCACAATAATAATTATTATAACAATAATTCAATGATGACGAGATGTAACTCGAGAAGCCAGATACCAAGGATTACATACTAATAAAGTGATCTTATCAATAAAAATAGGTATAATTTTATTTATTACATCAGAAGTATTCTTTTTCTTAAGATTTTTCTGAGCATTCTTTCATAGAAGATTGGCACCAACAATTGAAATAGGAATAAAATGACCACCAATAGGAATTATAGTATTTAACCCAATTAATATTCCTATATTAAACACAATAATTCTTCTTGGGTCAGGAGTAACTATTACATGAGCCCATCACTCATTGTTAAACAAAAATTACAGAAAAATAAATCAAGCAATATTAATTACAGTTTTATTAGGGTTGTATTTTTCAATATTACAATTATATGAATATATAGAATCAACATTTTGTATTGCAGACTCAGTTTACGGATCTACATTTTTTATAGCAACAGGGTTTCATGGGTTACATGTAATTATTGGAACAATCTTTATTGCAGTATCTGGATGACGAATAAAAATACTACATTTTTCAACTAACCATCATGTGGGATTCGAAGCATCAGCTTGATACTGACACTTTGTGGATGTAGTATGACTATTCTTATACATTAATATTTACTGATGAGGAAGATATTTATTTAATATAAAAAGTATATTAAGCTTCCAACTTAAAAGTTCACCAAAAGAAATAAATAATTTACCTTACAATAAAACATATAGCAATTATTATTATAATTATATTAATTATAATATTTATAATAATAAGAATTAGAAAAAAATCAATTATAGACTGACAAAAATCAACCCCCTTCGAATGTGGATTCAACCCAATTTCATTAAAACGACTACCATTTTCTATACACTTCTTCTTAATCGCAGTATTATTTTTAATTTTTGATATTGAAATTATTATTATTTTACCCATAACCCTAACTTTAAAAACATCAATAATAAAATTATGATTAATCACCTCAATTTTATTTATTATTAYCCTATTAATAGGRCTTTATCATGAATGAATAAATGGTATACTAAACTGAACAAAATAAGGATTATAGTTAAATATAATATTTAATTTGCAATTAAAAGGTGTTTTAAAAACTAATCTTAATAACAAAGAAGTAAAAATTACATTTAGCTTCGACCTAAAATTAGGATTAAATTTATTCCCATGTTTTAATTGAAACCAAAAAGAGGTATTTTATTGTTAATAAAATAATTGAATTAAATTCCAATTAAAAGAGATCATCAAAAAATAGCTGCTAACTAATTTTAAAAGCGGTTTAAACCCGTTTATCTCTTATTCATATAGTTTAGCAAAACATTTTATTTTCATTAAAAAAAAAGATAATTAATTCTTATGAATTATTTCAGAAAATATTTATACCTATACCTCTTCAGGGTAACGCTCTAAAATTTAAGCTACTAAAACAAATAAAAATAATAAGTCAAATTATAAAAGATAATAAAAAAATTTTTATATTACCTAATATATAATATTGAAAATAATTTGATAATATCAACAAATAGTAAACACCACCTGTAGGACCATAAAATTCACCTCAATTTAAATTAAAAGAAAWATAAGAAGAAAATTTATAAAAATATTTATATAAAAAATAAGAGAACCCATACATAAATCATATATTAGAATATAAATAATAAATTAATGTTATAATAAAAGAATTTATTAAAAACAATTCAGTACCAAAAAAAAACCCCAGCATGACAAATAATAAAGAACAGATCTTTAATAAAAAAGGAATAACAATATAAACTAAATCAAGTCTAATAAACCATATTATTATGCAACCAAATATAATTGAAAACAATCTCAAAATAAAAATTCTATAGTATATATAATTTACAGACTCAACAATTACACATAATCTTGAATGTTTATTTTTATAAAAAACAGAGTAATAAAATAAACGGATTCTATAACAAGCAGTTAATCCTAAACAAATAAAAAACAAAAAAAAAACAAAAAAATTTAAATAATTTATCATTATTAACTCAACAATTAAATCCCTAGAATAAAAACCAGAAAGAAATGGGAAACCACAAAGAGCTAAAGAAGAAATATTAAAACAAGAAGAAGTAAAAGGTATAARTATTCTTATTGAACCTATAAAACGAATATCTTGGTTATTATTTATATAATAAATCATGATACCAGCACAAAGAAATAATAAAGACTTAAAAACAGCATGACTTAACAAATGATAAAAAGATAAATCAACCAAACCTAAAAATAAGGATCTTATTATTAATCCCAACTGACTTAAAGTAGATAAAGCAATAATTTTCTTTAAATCAAATTCATAATTAGCACAAAAAGAAGATATTAATATAGTTATTAAACTTAAAAAAAATAAATATATATTATTAAAATTAAATTGATTAAAAAAACGAATAAGTAAATAAACCCCCGCAGTAACTAAAGTCGAAGAATGAACTAAGGAAGAAACAGGAGTAGGGGCAGCCATTGCTGCAGGTAGTCAAGAAGAAAAGGGAATTTGAGCACTCTTAGTAAAACAAGAAACAATTATTATATAAAAAATAAAATCTGAATAAAAATCCAAATAAAAAACAAAATGTCATCTACCATATGATATTAATCAACAAATAGAAATTAATAACCCAATATCCCCCAAACGATTAGTTAAACAGGTGATTATACCAGATAAATATCTCCTTAAAGAATTAAAATAAATTACTAAACAGTAAGAAACCATACCTAACCCATCCCAACCTAACAAAATTCTTAAAAGATTTGGTCTAATAACTATCAAAACTATTCTTATAATAAATATAATAACCAAAAATAAGAATCGATTTCTAGGATATCTACAAGATCCTATATAATCAGATCTGTATAAAACAACCATAGATGAGATAAACAAAACAACTGAAATAAATATTAAAGAAATTCAATCTAATAAAAGTAAATAATATACATCAAATGAATTAATGCTAAAAATCCCTCACTCAAGAAATAAACAATAACCTTTAAATAAAAATAATAAAGAAAAAAAAAAAAAAAAAAAAAAAAAAAAAACATAACATAAAATCAATACAAATAATAATTTAAATTTAGCAAATTAAAGTCTAACAAGATTCTAGGAAATCACAACTCCTAATTTTATATAAACTACTTTAATTTTAAAAAAAGAAATTAATTCCCAAAATAGTAAAAATTAAAGGAATAAAATGAACAACAACTAACAAAAATTCACGAACATAACCCAAACTATAAGAATATAAATTAAATGAAAGGCCATGCTGAATGTATCTATATAAATAATAACTAAAACATGCTGAAAGAAAAGAAATCAAAATAAAATAAACAAAAGAACCACCCCAATAAAAAAATATTCTATTTAAAATAAATACTTCTCTAAAAAAATTTAATCTCGGGGGACAACTTATATTAAAAGAACAAAAAATAAATCAAAATAAAGAAAATCTAGGTATAAAATTAATTATACCCTTATTCAAATAAAATCTACGACTATGATAACGTTCATACAAAAAATTAGCCAAACAGAATAAACTAGATGAACAAAGACCATGCGAAATTATTATTAAAAACGAACCCAAAACCCCTCATTTAGTTATACTTAACAACCCAACTAAACAAACACTTATATGTGCAACTGAAGAATAAGCAATTAAACACTTTAAATCACCCTGCATTAAGCAAATAATTCTAACTAAAATACAACCAACAATCGCTAGAGAATACCAAATATATCCATACAACAAAAAAGGTAATTCATATAAAAATATGAAACGAATAAGTCCATACCCACCAATTTTTAATAAAATGCCAGCCAAAATTATTGAACCTGAAACAGGAGCTTGAACATGAGCTTTTGGAAGCCAAAAATGAACTATAAATATAGGTAACTTAACCAAAAAAGCAAAAATCATAAATAAATGAATAATAAATCTTTTAGGTAAAATAAATTCTATACCAAAATATATAGTTATATAAATAACCGATAAATAAATAATAATCAGAAGAAAAGGTAAAGAAGCAAATAAAGTATAAAAAAATAAATAAAGCCCAGAAGATAAACGCTCAGGCTGATAACCYCAAACATAAATTAAAATTAATAAAGGAATTAATCTAAATTCAAAAAAAAAATACATAATTATTATATTTAAAGAACTAAAAACAACAACTAATCTTACACACAAAATTAAAGTAACTAATAAAAAAAAAAAAATTGAATTTAAACTATTATTTAATATACTAGCAAGAACTATCAAAGAAATAATTAATAAAGTTAAAATAATTAAACCATATGAATAATAATCAATCCCATAACCATAAGAAATACATCTAAAAAAAGAAAACCCAGTATAAATTAAAATTATTAATATTAAAAAAATAATTATAAATTGAAAAAAATTCCAATTCAATAAAAAAATAAAAGAAGGGATTATAAACAATATGTAAACTAAGACTTTTATCATAAAAATATACTTATTAAATAATCATTACCATGACACCGAATTATATAAACAATTAAAGATAATCCTAAAACACCTTCACAAACATAAAAAGTTATTATAAACAAATATAAATAAAATCTATAATCAAAATTAATACAAAATAATAAAATGACTAAAAGTAAAGAAAGAACAACAAATTCCAAACTAATTAAACATAATAAAATATGCTTACGAATTAAAATAAGACAAAATAAACCTATAAAAAATATATAACTAGAAAAAAAAATCATGAGTTTTAATAATTTAAAAAAAATAATGATTTTGTAAATCATARCTAAGATTCATAGATCTTTTAAAACATCAGCAAAGTATAAATATACATCATAATCTCCCAAAGATTAAATTTTTAATAAACTATTAGCTGATATAAAATTAATAACTATAAAATTAATAATAATTATTTCATCACTTAATTTAGTTATAAATAATCCTATATCAATAGGATTTCTATTAATAACACAAACTATAATAATAATTTTATTAATAAACAAAATAATAACCTCATCTTGATTTACTATAATTACATTTATAATAATAATTGGAGCACTACTAATTATATTTATATATATAAGAAGAATTGCATCTAATGAAAAGTTTAAAATAAAAGCAAACATAATAATTATTATTCTAATTATACTAACTATACTAATTTCAGAAGAAATAATATTAGAAAGACAAATTAAAGAAACAATTGAATATAAAACAACAAATAATTTTAATATATCGTTAACTAAAATTTATAATAAAAAATCTATAATACTAACAATTATATTAGTTATATACCTATTATTAACAATAATTTCAGTAACTAAATTAGTTAAACATCATAAAGGACCTTTACGAGCAATAAATTATGAATAAACCAATTCGAAAAACAAATCAAATAATTAAAATCATTAACTACTCAATTTTTGATTTGCCAGCACCAATTAATCTGTCAGCATGATGAAATTTTGGAGTACTTCTAGGAATATGTTTAGCAATTCAAATTTTATCAGGAATTTTATTATCTATGCACTATACAGCTGATGTAAAAATAGCCTTTGACACAGTTAATCATATTACACGAAATGTAAATTACGGATGATTAATACGGACCCTACATTCAAATGGAGCCTCACTATTTTTTATTTGCTTATACATTCATACAGGACGAGGAATTTATTATGGGTCATATAAATACTTTAAAACATGAACTATAGGAGTTATTTTAATATTACTAACTATAGCAACAGCATTTTTAGGATACGTATTACCATGAGGTCAAATATCATTTTGAGGGGCAACAGTTATTACTAACCTCCTATCAGCAATTCCGTATATTGGAACTCTACTAGTAAGATGATTATGGGGTGGGTTCGCAGTTGATAATGCAACTTTATCACGATTCTTTAGATTACACTTTCTTTTACCATTTATCATCGCAATAATAACCATGATTCATATTTTTTTTTTACACTCTACAGGTTCCAACAACCCAGTGGGGGTAAATTCAAATATAGACAAAATTCCTTTCCACCCATATTTTTCAATTAAAGACTTAATAGGAATTATAATTATTATTATTATGGTCATTTCATTAAACCTTACAGAACCATATTTATTATCAGACCCAGATAATTTTATTAATGCAAACCCAATAGTAACTCCTGTTCATATTCAACCTGAATGATACTTTTTATTTGCATATGCTATTCTACGATCAATCCCTAATAAACTAGGAGGAGTAATAGCACTATTTCTATCTATTTTAATTTTAATAATTCTACCCATTTCAATAAAAATAAAATTTAAGGGAATTGTATTCTACCCAATAAGACAATATATATATTGGATGTTCATCACAGTAGTTATTCTGCTCACATGAATTGGGGCTCGACCAGTAGAACTACCATACACAATAACTGGAGTAATTCTAACTATATTTTACTTTTCATACTTTATTATAGACCCAATTATAACCAAAACATGAGATAAAATAATTAATTAGTTATTTAGCTTATATAAAGCATTTATTTTGAAAATAAAAAAAAGACTAAATTTAATAACTTTACAAAAAAAAATGATAATAAAATATCAACCTTAACAATAAAAAATAAAAGATATATCTTAGAGATAAAGGTAAGTAACATTTTCAAGCTAAATATATAAGCTTATCATAACGATAACGTGGTAAAGAACAACGAACCCAAACAAAAAAATAACACATAATAATAATTTTTAAAAAAAAAAAAAAACTATAATAATCACCCCCCATAAAAATCAAACAAGTTATTAATCTTATGAAAATAATTCTAGCATACTCAGAAATAAATAACAATGCAAACCCACCAGAACCATACTCAATATTAAACCCAGAAACTAACTCTCTCTCACCTTCAGAAAAATCAAATGGAGAGCGATTAGTTTCAGCTAATCTACAAGAAAATCAACATAAAAAAATAGGTAATGAAAAAAAAATGAACCAACTTATATCCTGAACCAAATTAAAATTAACCAAGTTATATCTATCACATAGTAAAAAAAAACCTAATAGAATCAAGGACAAAGAAACCTCATAAGAAATTGCCTGGGATAATCTACGAATACAGCCCAACATAGAGTAAATTCTATTAGAAGATCAGCCACAAATAATTAATCTATAAACTCCTAATCTAGAAACACATAARAAAAATAAAAACCCAAAAGTAAAATTAATTCTATTAAAATAATAAGGAAACAAAAGTCAAATAAATAAAGATTGAATTAAGCCTAAAATAGGACAAATATAATAAATTAAAAAATTTGAATCTTTAGGAAAAAATTGTTCCCTAATAAATAACTTAGCTCCATCTCTAAAAGGTTGTAAAAGCCCTAAATAGCCAACCCTATTAGGTCCCTTACGAATATGTATATACCCTATAATTTTACGCTCTAATAGAGTAAAAAAACCAACCGAAACTATTACTAAAGACAATATAATTAAACAAGTAATATAATAAATTAATGAATGTGAATAAAGTCACTTAATTAAAACCTAAATTTAATACATAAATCTGACAATTCATTAAAACATTTTAAACAAATTAATTGGTCCTTTCGTACTAAATTAATTAAAAAATCTTAAGATAGAAACCAACCTGGCTTACACCGGTTTGAACTCAAATCATGTAAGAATTTAAAAGTCGAACAGACTTATAAAAATAAATATTTCCCTATTTTWTTATCTTAATTCAACATCGAGGTCGCAAACTCTTATATAGATATGAACTCTCCATAAAAATTACGCTGTTATCCCTAAGGTAACTAAATCTTTTAATTATATATTAAGTCATAATAAACATAAATTAATGAAATAAGAAAATAAAGTTAAATTTATTAATCACCCCAATAAATTTTAATATAAAAATAAAAACTATATAATTATAATTAATTTACTAAATTAAATAAAGTTCTATAGGGTCTTTTCGTCCCAAAGAAAAATTTAAGCTTTTTTACCTAAAAATAAAATTTAAAAATTAAAAATAATAAAATAAATTTCTCATTAAATCTTTCATTCCAGTCCTCAATTAAAAAACTAATTATTATGCTACCTTCGTACAGTTAAAATACTGCAGCCATTTAAATCTATAATCATAGGGCAGATTATATTTTTAATAAAAACTAAAAAAAATGTTTTTGATAAACAGTTGAAAATTAAATTTGTCGAGTTCATTTATTATTAAAATAAGATTTTACTAATAAAATCAAAATTTAAATAAAAAATTTAATAAATAACTTAACTTAATAAAAAAATAAATTAAACTAAATAATTATAAAAAAAAAATAATATATTAATAACTTAATTTAAAATTTAAAAAATAGTAAAAATTAAATTAAAAAAATTTTATTAACAAATAAAGCTTATCCCTTATTTAATATTATTAAATAATTAATAAAAAATTAAATTTAATCTTAAGAAACCAGATATAATAAAAATCGAATAGAATATATCTACAAAAAAAAACTTTAAATATTTTATAAAACAAATAATATAAAAATTTTAATTGAACAATTTAATTCGGGAAAAAAAAATAATTAATTAACTTAATTCTCCCTGAGACAAAAGGTACTACAAAATTTTTCTTAAAAATTAAATTTTATACCCCTAGCAGAAATCTAATAAAAATAATTCTTTAAATACTAAATAAAAATTAATAAAAAATTTAATAAAAAACTAACTATATCAGATAAAAAAATAATTTTTCTTATTAGTGTAAATAATAAACTTTAGAATAAGCTACAATCTGACTTTCTAACCTTACTTTCCAGTAAGATTACTTTGTTACGACTTATCCCAACTAAAATGGGAGTGACGGGCAATATGTACATAATTTAGTGTAAAATTCAAAAAAAAAAATAATTTAAATTTACTATTAAATTCTATTTAATTGTTTTTATAAAAAATAAATCTAAAAAATTTAAAATTAAAGTAATTCAAATTCACTTATTAAAAACTGCACCTTGACCTAACATAAAGTTAAAAAAAACAAAAGAAAATATATTTTAAAAACATTCCCAATTATAGAGATATACAAATTATAAAAAAGTAAAATATATCGTGGTTTATCAATTAAAAACCAAATTCCTCTAAAAAAATAAATTACCGCCAAATTCTTTGAGTTTMATAGAAATTAACTAACAATATTCAAGTTAAAATTTAAATAAAAAATAATAGGGTATCTAATCCTAGTTTAAACTTAAATTTTMAAAAAATTTAAAAGAAAAAATTTATAAAATAAATTCCACCTAAATTTCACAATTATATAACAAATAAAAATAAATTTAAACTTAAATAATTAACCTAAATAAATTGTATAACCGCGACTGCTGGCACAATTTTAATCCAATTTAATTATATATCTTAATAAAAAATATAATAATAAAAAAATATTTATTACTGATAAAAATTAATTTAATATTAAACATATAATTAATATAAATAGATAATTAATAAGCAAGAATAAAACTTATATTATTATATAATAAAAGATATAGTTAATAAATATATGTTCCCCACCAACAAATTATTTCTTAATAACATTTGGGAGAAACTGTTATAAAGCATTAAACAATATATAATTCTTATAAGGAAATTATTATTATTAATATAATTATTTATAAAATATAGCTAAATCTTTCTTTTTTTTTTTTTTTTTTTAAAAAAAAAGAAAGATTTAATTATTAATAACAAATATATTTATTTTATAATAAATATTTTATTATTAATAATATATTTAATATATAATGTAAAATTTTAATTTAAATTAA